GTTCATGATATTTCAAAGAAAGCGGAGGTTTTTACGGAACTTCGTCTTAATCAAACGAAATTCAAATTCAATCAATGAAATACAAAAAACGAGGGGGGGATGACTCGTATATAGCTTTGTATAACTTTCTCTACTACTGCCCCTTAATCTATCTTATTGATATAAGATGGATAGAAAAAAGATCAAGTGAATAGATGAAGGAATTATATCTAGAAATATAAAATTCTGACATTACCTTCAATCAGGCGGTTTTTCTTAGAACTCTACTAACAAACACGGGATCAAGTTTACTTATTATACATTCTCTTTATATTGATTGAATAGATGATTGAATAGACCCGCGATTTTTTCCTACTTTTTCCTTATTTATTTCGCCATCTACACCTTTTTTGTATCTATGTAGATTATCTATATAGTGCCAATCCAACACAAGTCCTTATTTTTTTTTATTTGAATTTAAATTCAGATTTATTAAATTTGAATTTTTTTTGTTTTCTACATTGTATTCTTTTCTCAACATTCATTCATATTGACAACTGTGTAGAAAACAACTATAATTTGATCGTAGATAAATGAATCTTTTTTTCTCCATTCCATAGGTTTGGTTTTTACTTTACCTCATTCAAATGATGGTTTCGTTGTATTCGCTGTGCCATAAGCAGTTTTTTCAATCAAAAAAATGGATAAGATAAGAGTTGGTCTATAAATTTTTACATTTATCTATCTAATAACTAAGAATTTCTTGTATTTTCATCTGAGCTGTTCATTTTTATCTTCAGAATCGATTAGAAAATGTGTGTGTTTTTTTTTTTATTTTATTTATTTTATTGTTAGTTCAATGTTTTGATTGCGTCGTGTAACCCAATCTCTTTACTTTCATTTGTTTTGATTCCGGTTGTATCTACATACCCTAATTATTTTAATTGAATTTTATCTTATTCGGGTTGCTAACTCAATGGTAGAGTACTCGGCTTTTAAGTGCGGCTAGAATCTTTTACACATTTGGATGAAGGAACGGATTCGTCCATACCATTGGTATAGTTTGTAAGACCGCGACTGATCCCTGAAAGGGAATGAATGGAAAAAACAGCATGTCGTATCAATTATCAATGGAGAATTCTGAGAATATGTCATTGTTAGCAGATCGGCACAAAACCTTGTTTGAATTGTTAGAGCAGAACAAAATGAATTCAAAGTTGGGTTGAGTGAATAAATGGATAGAGCCTTAATGGCTCCAATTAAATTATAGGGAAACAAAAAAAGCAACGAGCTTCTGTTCTTAATGTGAATGATTACCCGATCTAATTAGACGTTAAAAAAATATTAGTGCCTGATGCGGGAAAGGCTTCTCCCATGAGTCATTATAGATTTTTTTATGAATCCTAACTATTAGCTATAGCTATTCTCCATTATGGAGTGGAGATGAATGTGTAGAAGAAGCAGTATATTGATAAAGATAATTTTTTCCAAAATCAAAAGAGCGATTGGATTGAAAAAATAAAGGATTTCTAACCATCTTGTTATCCTATAATGAACATAAAAAAATTAGATGGAAAAAGAGAGGATAGAGGGTCCGTTGATGAGTCTACCTGTCTCCGAGGTATCTATTCTTTTTTTATTATAATTAGAATACCTTGTTTTGACTGTATCGCACTATGTATCATTTGATAACCCAAGAAATACCCTCGATTTATTCAAATCGAATCTCAAATGGAAGGAGTTCAAAGATATTTTAAACTAGATAGGTCTCGTCAAGATGACTTCCTATATCCACTTATCTTTCAGGAGTATATTTATGCACTTTCTTATGATCATGGTTTAAACAGATCTATTTTGTTGGAAAATGTGGGTTATGACAATAAATCCAGTTTACTAATTGTGAAACGTTTAATTACGCGAATGTATCAACAGAATCATTTGATTTTTTCTGATTCTAATCAAAATCCATTTTTTGGACACAATAAGAATTTTTATTCTCAAATGATATCAGAGGGATTTGGAGTCATTGTGGAAATTCCATTTTCCCTACGATTAGTCTCTTCTCTAGAAGGTAAAGAAATAGCAAAATCTCATAATTTACGATCAATTCATTCAATATTTCCTTTTTTAGAGGACAAATTCCCACATTTAAAGTATGTGTCAGATATACTAATACCCCACCCCATCCATCTGGAAATCTTGGTTCAAGCCCTTCGTTACTGGGTGAAAGATGCCTCTTCTTTGCATTTATTACGATTCTTTCTACACGAGTATCATAATTGGAATAGTATGATTACTCCAAAGAAATCAATTTCCATTTTTTCAAAAAGGAATCAAAGATTTTTCTTATTCCTATATAATTTTCATGTATGTGAATACGACTCTATCTTCATTTTTATCCGCAATCAATCTTATCATTTACGATCAACATCTTATGGAGCCCTTCTTGGGCGAATATTTTTCTATGGAAAAATAGAGCATTTTGTCGAAGTCTTTGCTAATGATTTTCAGACAATCTTAT